GTTTCCTTCATCAACCCCCGAATAATGAATAAAAAAACGAAAAGATATATTCAACTCATTACACTTCCTTACTAGAAAGAAAATAAGTAGGGGGAAATTGATGTCTTAACGAATCACACGTAGAGATATTGATAACACACATAGAGTTAATGGTATTTCATAACTAATTGATTGAGCAGCAGCTCGTAGACCACCTAAAAAAGAATATTTATTATTTGAGCCATATCCTGACATAAGAAGTCCGACAGGAGCAATACTTGAAATAGCAATCCATAAAAAAACACCAATACTGAGATCGGCTAGAACAAGGTGATAACCAAAAGGAATTACTAAATAACTTAATAAAATTGATATGACTGCTATAGATGGTCCAATACTAAATAAACGAGTATCTCCTCTAGATGGAAGAAGATTCTCTTTGAAAAGTAATTTGGTACCATCTGCTAGAGCTTGAAGAATTCCCAAAGGTCCTGCGTATTCAGGACCAATACGTTGTTGTATACCCGCAGATATCTCTCTTTCTAACCAAACAATTACTAGTACACCTATTGTAATTCCTAATACAGGAGTAAAAATAGGGATAAGCACCCATATGATCCCGTAGACCTCTTTTAAGGATTCCAATCTAGAAAAAGAATTGATAGCTTGTAATTCTGTTGTATCAATTATCATTTTAACGATCAACTTCTCCCATAATGATATCTATACTACCTAGTATCGTCATAATATCAGCCAATTTCATTCTTTTAACTAACTGAGGAAGAATTTGCAAATTAATAAACCCCGGTGGCCTAATTTTATATCGCCAAGGAAAAACACCCTTATCTCCTATCATAAAAATTCCCAATTCTCCCTTTGGTGCTTCGACTCTCGCATAAAGTTCTTGCTTCGACAATTCAAAAGTCGGAGAAGGTTTTTTACTAATGAATCGATAGTCAAACTCATTCCATACAGTATCTTTTACTCTATCAAAACGACGGATTTCTAAATTTTCATAGGGCCCTCCCGGAATTCCTTCTAGGGCCTGTTGAATAATTTTTATGGATTCTGTCATTTCACTGATTCGTACTAAATAACGAGCTAATGAATCCCCCTCTTTTTGCCATTGGACTTCCCAATCAAATTCATCGTAACACTCATAATGATCAACTTTACGAAGATCCCATTGTATTCCGGAAGCTCGTAGCATTGGTCCCGACAAACCCCAATTGATTGCTTCCTCTCCACCAATAATGCCGACTCCTTCAACTCGTTCTAAAAAAATGGGATTCCGTGTAATAAGCTTTTGATATTCAGCAATTCCTGTTAAAAAATAATCGCAAAAATCCAAACATTTATCTATCCAGCCATGAGGTAAATCAGCAGCGACTCCACCAATACGAAAAAAATTGTGCATCATTCGCATACCGGTGGCAGCTTCGAATAGATCATATATCAATTCTCTTTCTCGAAAAATATAGAAGAAAGGAGTCTGTGCGCCGATATCTGCCATAAAAGGCCCAAGCCATAACAAATGCGAAGCTATACGACTTAACTCCAACATAATGACTCTGATATAACTGGCCCTTTTAGGGACTTTAATATTGCCTAATTGCTCTGGCGCATTTACAGTTATTGCTTCTGTGAACATAGTAGCTAAATAATCCCAACGTGTTACATAAGGCAAATATTGTATAATTGTTCGATTTTCCGCAATTTTTTCCATACCTCTGTGTAAATAACCCAATATTGGTTCACAGTCAATAACATCTTCACCATCTAGAGTAACAATGAGTCGAAGAACACCATGCATTGATGGGTGGTGAGGTCCCATATTGACTATCATGAGGTCTTTTCTTGTAGATGGTACAGCCATAGGTTTTTCCTTATTCATTCTTCCATGAATTGCTGAAAGCGAAAAGAAGTTCATCAAACTTTAAGCGAATAATTCAAACTAACTCTTCAAATTAACGAGTTTTTCTCTCTCGAATATCCAACTGCCCTATTAATTCTTTATAACGCGCTCTATTTTTTTTTGACAAATAAGCCAGCAACCGTTGACGTTTTCCCAAAATTTTCCGCAGACCTCTCTGAGATAAATAGTCTTTTTTGTGCAATTCCAAATGTGAAGTAAGTCTCCGTATCTTATTGGTGAAACTTACTACTTGAAATTCAACAGATCCTCTGTTTTCTTTGTTTTCTTCTTGTTCTTTCAAAAGAATTGAAATAAATGAATTTTTTACCATAAAAGAATTTGACACCCCCCCTTTTTTACAGATATTTTTTTTTATTGATCAGTAATAATAATGTCAGAAATTTTAATTTTAATGTAGTATACACAATAATCATAATTTCTTTATATTCATTTTATCAATTAACATTAATCAATCCGATTTTTGAGTTCATTTGGATAGTGATACAAAAAGACGATACCAAATAGTTTAGTACGAAGATTCTGTTTATTTATTTATAGCTTTAATTGATACGCCATTTCCTCATTAGTTATCCTAAACTGGGATGTAGGACAGTACATGTGTGCATCGGGTTACTTGCATATAACATGGATATTTACAGATCACGGACAGCAGAAAAAATGAAAAATATGATTGATAGAACAACAGAATATATAGGAAACTCAAAATTTTAAATTAGGGATACATATATATCCTTAACATACTAAAGCGGCTCCCATTATTGGTGTCAAACCAATAGCGATTCATACAAGCTAAATCCTCTAATCGATAATTAGGCCAAAAAAAGAACTTTAATTTAATTAATTCATTTTTTTTTATGTCAAAATTTTCAATTTCATCCAAAAATTGACTCCAGTTTTTTATCTTGTTCTCCTTGCAAAATAATTTATTTCTATGCACATTATTTTGATTCTTTAAATTGAAAGAAATTAGAATTCTCAATTCTCTACGACGTCTAGACGATAAAATTTTTTCAGGAACAAGCAAATCAGAATTCTTTTTGTCTCTATTTAGAGTTTTTCTTTTATATCTTGGAATGGATTCATCAAAATGATTCTTAGCAACATTTTGGGGGTTTCGGTATCTTTGATTACTTTGGTGCTTACTTTTATGAACCAATGAAATACCTATTATTTGATACATAAAAAACTGTCCATCATTTTTTACGGATAGACGGGCAGGTTCCAGAATTAAGATTCCCTTTTTCGTTAATTGTGTAAGATTTAAACGTCTCCTCATTATATCTAGATTCATTTCTTTACTTTGAATATAGGATAGAGTAATATTTCTTACATTTATGAGGCTAACCAGGAGACCATATATCTGGATATTATTCATCATTTTTTGATTCAATTGATTCAAACGTCCAGTCCATCTTAATTGCAAAGGAAAATCTCCTTTAAATAATATGTTTAGTTTTTCAATCGATTCTAAAAAGGATTCTTCAAGATTGTTTTGATTCTTTAATTCAAAATATTGTTTTGGATTGGATGGGCTAAAATTTAAAAAATCCTCATCCCCCTCTTGCCTTCCCTTGATATTTTGATTTTCACTCAAATTTGGATTTATATTCAAATTAAAAAGAAGTAAGTTGCTTGGGATAAACCAAGGTTTCTCTTTATATTTATGATAAAGTATTACAAACTCTGGAAAGAAAAAACATTTCGGATTTGATATGAGGCGATTTAAGATTAATAATTTTTCATTCATTCCCATCCAATCAAAAGACATTCCCATCCAATCAAAAAAGACCTTTTTGTAATTGATTTCGGAATTTGAATCAATCGGAAGATAAAAAAGACCATTATTATGAATTTTATCCCTTATTTGGATTTGGTCCTTATTAGGTTCAACCTGAAGATTTGTATTCAATTTCCAACCCAAATATTTTCTATCTGTATTTTTTTCCATATATATAATATCACTTTTTCCTAGAGAATTCTTGATAGGAATATTTTTGAGTATGTTAAAAATTTTTTCTTTATTTCTGGTGGAATTTTCTTGCTTCTTATTTGTTTCTAATGATGATCTATAAATATAGGACTTCTTCTTAGTTTCAGAATGAATATATTTATATGATAAACGAGCATATCTATAGTTTTTTTGAAAATTCTCTTCTTTATTTGGTAATAAATAGACTTTCAAATTTGGTTTTTTTTTGTAATCAAATAATGGGTCGTTTTCATAGGAATACCATTTATTTAGATCCTTATTTTGAGACGTCTGGCATTTATTTTTTCCATTTTGCCTTTTTTGTGGGACTAATCTAGACCATGTAATCTGAGATAAATCGTATTGATAATGACCTCTTAACCAGTTTTTCCATGGATTCATTCCATAATTTGGAAGTTTATTATGTCTTACTTCGGAATCAAATATTCTTTGTTTTCCAAAAAAATACTTTATTTCATTCTTAAGAAAAAAAGACGGTCCATTATACTGAAGAATAGATCTTAACTTATTGAAGTGAATAACCTGGGTTTGTGATAATTTTAAAAATACATATTTTTGTGACAAGTAAGATAAATCAAAAAAAATATGTGACTTCTGCTTACTATTTCTAAGATTATCAAAAGCCTTTTTTATAGTCATAGTCGAAATCAAGTCAATTTTATTTTGTGTGTTTTTTTTTATCTTTTCTTTATTTGTTTCGTTATTGTCAATGTATTTATCAATCATTTTTTTTGTTGATTCCATAAAAAGTTGTAGAGCGATTCTGCGCATATTAATGATACATAGAAAGATATCTATGTATATTTTTTCAATGAAAAATTTCACTATTAATTCAATATTTTTTATTTTGAATATTTTCAAAATTTTGGGGGGTAATTCTCCATTATTCTTTTTATTTTTTTTCATTATTTCTATTTGATTTCTGATTGTGTTTCTTCTATCAATTCTATGTTTCATTTCTTCTTCTGCCTGTGAATAATTTGTGAAACCTGTAGATCGATTTTGACTAAGTGATTCATGAATTATCTGATTGCTGATTATAGAATCCTTTTCTGTTTCAGTTTCATTTGATTCGTATATTTGTCGCGGTATAAA